ATATGAATTTATTAATATAATTAATTGATTATTAATAATCAAAATCGAATAATAATCTATTAGTATGTCATAGAATATGGGGAAATGGCAAAAAATTGCGTCCAACAGGATTTGAACCTATACCAAAGGTTTAGAAGACCTCTGTCCTATCCATTAGACAATGGACGCCTTGCATTCCCATTCCAAATTGTTTTCGCATTTTTCCTTACTATTCTTCCTTCGGAAAGCATAAAGGATATGTGATATAATTTAAGGACTTTCATAGTTTTCATATTCAATTTGGCGATGCATTAATTGAAGTTTACGTAATGCACCGCCGAGTTGATATAATAATGGATATAATTATCATATGGAGCGGGTAGCGGGAATCGAACCCGCATCGTTAGCTTGGAAGGCTAGGGGTTATAGTCGACGTCGATTCATACTTTTTAACGCCGCTAATTCAAAACCGAACATGAAACTTTGGGGTCATTCGGCTCCTTTATGGAAGATTGATATATTCCCAGAGAGAAGCCGGGAGCAAAATAACCAAATTGACCCATAACATCTATGTCAGCTTTTTTGTCTGAATGAAGTCAAAACAATTCGCTTTCTAGATGATCCCTCTAGAAGAATGGGATTAGAACAATACCAACCTTTCTAGTTACTTCGTTCTCTATTTCTATTTGAGAGAATCCTTAGGAAAAGCTTTTTGTTTCTCCCGAGCTAAACTAAAAAAAAAATAGAATATGTTGATGTCTCTAGTAAACCAAAGTTATCATTTAATAGCTATTTTGCTTCAATCTAACCTATAAAAAAACCAAAATTGAAGATTTAGTTACGATTCGAACTATACTTTTCTATCTTTATCCATGGATCCTTTACTTATACTTAAAAAATTGGAAGTATTGATCCAATTCAAAAAACATTATGTTTCGCAATTTCATAATCCAAATTGAAAATTTGGAATTGACTCTTGGATACAAATCGCGAGAACGGATATTTTTCCCCGAATTTTTTATTTTAATTTTAGAGTGAAAGGATTCAAATTTAATCCTTTTAATAAATAAAGTTTTTGGTTGGAATATCAATTAAACATTAAACTGAAGGAACCCTTAACTATTAAGGGTATTAATTAAACGAATCACACTTTTACCACTAAACTATACCCGCTACAGTGCGATTATTGTATAATCAAGGACCTTTTGTCGAACAAGAGAATCATATGTAATCAAGATAGACCATAAATTCAAAATAATCGTGAAATTAAAATTCGAAATTAGAACGTTGACGGCTTTGTCAGGAGGACTAGTGCAATTCGTAAAGGAGCAGTTTTTTCGTTTAAATAACGAAAATTTATGATTAATTCAAAACCAAATTAGGTTTTTTAGACGAATTTTGACAGATATAGCTCGACAAAACAACTTAAGTCATAACACAAATACTACTGGATTGTGAAAAATCCACAGTTTCTTTTTCCGTATTTTTTGTCAGTAAAATAAATAAAAAAAAAAAAAGAAACGAAAGAATATTAAGAAATGACACTTGGATTCTACTTCTATATTACCCTAGGAATGGAACTAGTCCTTCTTTTGTTGTTCCTTTGAATCCAATAACAAGTATTTCGTTTTGGGTTTTCAAATAAAATACAAATAAATCACTTTTTTTTATGTTTTATGGTATGGTTCGCACCGCACCCTTTCTATGGTTTGTCGGTATGGTTTATTAGAACAAAAAAAGGCCCGACTGGGTACTGACCAGGCCAGGCCGTGTAAGTGGAAATAAAAAGGCCCCGTTAAAGGAAATTAAAGAGATATTCGTTTATTTATTTTTTCGATTTTCTCTCTTTCGAATGCTTTCTTGATTTTAATTTTCGAGAAATGCTAGAAATGGAATTGCTGAGAAAAGTTATATATATTTATATAATAGAATAGATAATAGAAAAGACAATCAAAAAAATTCTATAAGCTATATTTTCAATGAGCTATATAATCAATTTACTTTCTAAATTCTCTAAAATAGAGAAATATAGACAAATAGAGAGAATATAGAAAGTAAAGATATAAAATAAAGTAACGACGGTCTTTTTTCAAGTATTCTTTTTTGTGTAATGTAACATAGTAATTTTATTTAGTAACATATTAATTTTATTTAATAATTTTCAATTAGGAGAGATGGCTGAGTGGATTAAAGCGTCGGATTGCTAATCCGGTGTACGAGTTATTCGTACCGAGGGTTCGAATCCCTCTCTTTCCGTTTCGGTCGATACCTTGGTATTTGTCGAATTTAACTTTAGCGAACACTTTAACCTTTTTTTTTTTAATAGTAACCACAGGCACGGAAGCAAGAAAATCCTAAAAACATTTAGACGAATAAAGTAAGCAACCCCTGCCTTTTTATTCTTCGCGTCCGGGATTACGCCCTGGATCATTAGACAGGAATCCGAAAATAAAGAGCGAAACAAAGAATATCACTACGGTGTAAACAAAGAGTTTGAGAGTAAGCATTACACAATCTCCAAATCGGGTTTTTGGGAAAAGGAAAAAGAGAATAGATGCGCTATTTTTATACTTTTTATACTATATATCCAATTTTGACATCAAGAAATGAAGTTCTTTTTAGAATTCGATTCTCTAAATAGAAAACTGTTTTCAGAAATTCAATTCACAAAATTAGAATTCTAGTTTTTTGTTGGCTCTAATATCTAATATAAGAAAGATGGTTTCATCGAAAAAGGGTCATAATCAACAAATAACAAGTGGGGGATCAAAATCCATTGTGGTTCCCCAAGAATTTCACTGTTTGAATTGAGGCGGGGGCTCGTTCATATTGTAAAACTCGTATGCTCTTATTTATCATTCTTATTTCTCGATTGTTAGAATTTTTGTGCTCGAACTCGCAAAAATCATTAATTTTTCTAGCACAATTCTAGCACAATATTAAAGATCTCATCGAAAACTTACAGCAGCTTGCCAAACAAAGGCTAAGAGCAAAAATAGAAGTGGTATTACTGGCATAATATCTACAATTGGATTCAAAAAAGCGTAGGCCTCGGGCAATTTGGCAAATACAAAACTACTCGGATAAAGGGAAGAATTAAGACAGATATACATTAAACTAAAGATATTAAGCATAACAAACATTTTGCTTTTGGAGATAATTTTATTTTGATTGAGTTATTAATAGCTTATTTATATAAGATAACAATGAAGAAAATAAGATAACAATGAAGAAAGGAAAGAAAGGTAGACAAAAAAAACTTCTTCAATCAAAAAAAAAAAAAAAGACTTCTATTCTCGTGTGAGAATTGAAGAAATCATACTTTCATACAATATCTTAATTGAATTCTATGCAATGATCAATAAATTAAGTTTTATTTTACACCTACTTATACCTACACGTGTCAAAATCCTAACACGAAAACAATAATCTAATTTTTAGGGCGTTGGACGGGAATTGACGAAGAATCAATCCCAATATTACTGTTTATTAGTACCGAATCAAAATTGAAATGGGGCGTCGCCAAGTGGTAAGGCAACGGGTTTTGGTCCCGGTATTCGGAGGTTCGAATCCTTCCGTCCCAGGCCGGGCAGAATAAAAAGTATTAATTCTCTTTTTTTTTAAGATTTGTGACCCTTACCTTACTGTCAATTAAATATTTAACATACAATATACATAATTATTTCCACCGAAAATTGTTAAGTCTAATCTGATAGATCCGGGAATCACCTATCTTTTGTACTTCTGATGTGATCTTTCATTTCAAGATTCCGGATCAAAGACTAACAATCTAAATATTCCCCTCATATCCAAACTGTGTATTGTCCGAAGCAATGACTATTCATGATTCCATAATTGAATCAATTACATACCGGTTCCAAACTAGAGAAATGTTATTGTTATGGTAAAACTTCGTTTGAAACGATGTGGTAGAAAGCAACGTGCGACTTGAAGGACATGATCCGCTGTGGATTTTTTTTTTTTTACATCCACCCCTTCTATTTTATATGAATGGGCTCTTGGCTCGACATTCTTTATTCTGTTCTATATAGAAGCCTCCAATTTTGGTGGGTGGTAATGGAACTAGTACGGGATGGAGCTCGAGTATCAAGTATAAGTATTTATTCATTTTTAAGGGAAAGGATCTAGGGTTAATACCAATCAATAAGTTGGAAAAACTTCGTAAGTAATTTTTCGATATAGAAATCGAAAGGATCTGATTCGAGCACAAAAGCAAGGGGAAATTTGTTTGAATTGGCAAAACTCTTTCCATCAAAAGTGTATCCTGTAGGAATCTACTGTTCGTATGATTCTTTGATAGAAAGAAATCAAAAAGGGGGTGTGTTGCTGCCATTTTTTAAACTAAAATTAAAGATCAGCGAAGTAATGTCTAAACCCAATGATTCAAAGCAAAGATAAAGGATCCTGGAACAAGGAAATACCTTTTTCAATTGTCTCAACAATTCGATGCGAATGAAGAACAAGACTCCAAAAATAGATTCTGATTCGATTCGAAACGAGACAACCAAAAAAGGGACTTGAGACCGCTCAAAAAAGGAAATGCCTAAGGGTTTTCGGCTGTTCTTTGAAACTTATCCAACTTGAGTTATGAGAGTACGAATGCCTTTGTTTTTTCTTTTGAAAAAGAACTTTAATTTCTAATTGATTTGATTATTTTCTAGATCTATTTGACATTCTAATTCTATATATAGACATAACTATCAATTCGAACCATTTTGTTTTTCTCGAGCCGTACGAGGAGAAAACTTCTTATACGTTTCTAGGGGGGGTATTGCTCATCTATATCTATCCCAATGAGCCGTTTATCGAATCGTTGCAATTGATGGTCGATCCCGAAGAGAAGGACGAGATCTTCGGAAAGTGGGGTTTTATGATCCGATAAATAATCAAACCCATTTAAATGTTCCTGCTATTCTATATTTTCTTGACAAGGGTGCTCAACCTACAGGAACCGTTCATGATATTTCAAAGAAAGCCGGGGTTTTTACAGAACTTAGTCTTAATCAACCGAAATTCGATTAAGGAATAGAACAAAAAAAGGGTGTGGATGAGTCTTATCTAGTTCTAGTTTTGTATAATTTTTTCTTTATTATCCCCCTTTTTTTTGTTCTATTCATACCTATTTCCCGATTTCTTTTCGGTTTTTTTTTCAAGTATTTATCTAACAAAGTATTCCGAAAGTTTTTTCTTTATATAATTCTTTAGATATTTTTTATAAATTTCCATCTTGATTCTATTTACTAAATAATGAATTAACTCTTTTTGTGTTGTGTTTTTTTAGTATTTTCTCAATATTCAATGTCATATTGACAATAGGGGATTGATCAAATATAATTTTTTCATGGCGAAATCGGCCTATGTATCTCTGTCCCATAGGGTTTTTTATGTTCAGAATCTATTCGACCTTTGTTTGATTCGAGTTCTTGCTAATTTAATATTTTAATTACGTTGTGAAATTTAATTTTTTTTTATTCCGATTCTATCTACTCATTCGGCTTATTTGGGTTGCTAACTCAACGGTAGAGTACTCGGCTTTTAAGTATGGCTAGCATCTTTTACACATTTTTATGAAGCAAAGAATTCGTCCAAATCTTCGGGAGAGCTTGTAAGACCGCGACTGATCCTGAAAGGAATGAATGGAAAAAACAGCATGTCGTATCAATAGATAATTTTGAGAATATTTTATTCTTGTTCAATCGATACCAAACCAAGTTTTAATTCTTGGCGCGGAACAAAAGAATTTAATTCAAAAAATCAAAGTTGGGTCGAGTGAATAAATGGATAGAGCCCTAGGGTTCAAATTATAGGGAAATAAAAAGTAACGAGCTTGAGTTCTTAATTTGAATGATTATCCGCTCTAATTACACGTTAAAAAGATATTAGTTCCTAACGCGGGGAAAGGTTTTCCCATGAGTGCATTATCGATTTATTTAATGAGTCCTAAGTATTATTGAGTCCCTATTATGGGTTGTAGATGAATGTGTAGAAGAAGCAGTATATTGATAAAGATATTTTTTTTTCCAAAATCAAAAGAGCGATTGGAGTGAAAAAATAAAGGGTTTCTAACCACGTAGTTATACTATAACAAATATAAACCAATTAAATTAACTCGAAATGGTAGTATAGAGAATCCGGTAATGAGTCTACTCGTTTTCAAGGTATCGACTTTGTTTACTACAATACTTTGTTTTCACCGTATCGCACTATGTATCGTTGGATCGCCCACTAAATCCCTTATCCTTGTTTTTGTTTTTAATCGAATTTTCAAATGGAAGAATTTCAAGTAGATTTAGAACGAGCTAGATCTCAACAACACGACTTCCTATACCCACTTCTTTTTCGGGAGTATATTTATGCACTTGCTCATGATCATGGTTTAAATAGCTCGAGGATGCCGTCGGAAAGTGGGTTTTATGACAAAAAATCTAGTTCACTAAGTGTGAAACGTTTAATTACTCGAATGTATCAACGGATTAATTTGAGTATTGTTTCCAATGATTCTAATCCAAATCAAATTTTTGGGCACAACAATAGGTTGGATTCTCAAATTATATCAGAGGTTTTTGTTGCCGTGTCGGAAATTCCATTTTCCCTAAAGTGGGTAGCCTTTTTAGAAGGGAAAGAAATTGAAAAATCTTCTAATTTTCAATCAATTCATTCAATATTTCCTTTTTTAGAGGACAAATTGTACCATTTAAATTATGTGTTAGATGTACGAATACCCCACCCCATTTGTCCCGAAATCTTGGTTCAAATCCTTCGCGACTGGGTAAAGGATGCCTCTTCGTTACATTTATTACGGTTCTTTCTCCACGAGTATTTGAATTCGAACCGTCTTATTACTGCAAAGAACTCTATTACTGGTTTTTTAAAAAGTAATCCAAGATTGTTATTGTTTCTATATAATTCTCATGTATATGAATATGAATCCATCCTCTTTTTTCTCTGTAACCAATCGTCTCATTTACAATCAATATCCTCTCGAGTCCTCGTCGAGCGAACAGATTTCTATAGAAAAGTAGAATATCTTGTTGAAGTCTTTGCTAATGATTTTCCGGACATCTTATCGTTCGTCAAGGATCCTACCGTGCATTATGTTAGATATCAAGGAAAATTGATTCTGGCTTCAAAGGATACACCTCTTTTGATTACTAAATGGAAATATTACCTGGTCGGTTTATGGAAATGGAAGTTTCACGTGTCGTCTCAACCGGGAGGGGTTCAGCTAAACCCCTTAGGCAAGTACGCGATTGACTTTCTGGGCTATCGTTCCGGTGTGCGACTAAATTCTTGGTTGGTACGGAGTAAAATGCTAGAAAATGCATTTCTAATAGGTAAGTCGATGAAGAAGGTCGATATGACCGTTCCAATTATTCATCTGGTTGGATCGTTGACTAAAGCGCGATTTTGTAACGCATTAGGGCATCCCATCAGTAAGTCGACTTGGGCCGATTTTTCTGATTCTAATCTTATCGACAGATTTCTGCGTATCTGCAGAAA